TAATGCTAGCTCTCGATTGATTGAGTCTAGTCAAAAAAACAAACGAAACTTTAGTGGTTCCTGGAATCCATAGGGTCAATAAATGCGCCATGGCCCCTTTGAAGGCGTAGTGTAGACTACTTTCATTCCACTTTCATATTTCTATATAGTCCTTATGTTTTGGTAGCTTTAAGCACTTGCTTAAGGTGCCTTCAAGTAGTCAAACTTGCTTTGAAGAATCCAAACCTCACAAGAGTATAAAACCTCTAGTGGGGCCCGCATCTAAAGCCAAGATTGGTTTTAGATTACGGACAAAGTCCCATGCTTTGAACGCGAGCCCATACCTTTTCAGGGTGGACTCATCGGATACTCGGACGATGCGCCGAGGTGCGATGGGGGGCTTCATTAGATCTTCCAAAGAAATAGAAAAGTCAAGGATTACCTTGGCATACCAATGAAGATATTCAAGATGGAGTTTGAGATAAGACTGTAAAAGTCTCTCCAACATCATTTCTTCATCATTTATCCAGAATAGGCGCAACTGGGAAAAGGACTCTTCGTCCAGATCCCGAGGAGCAACCCGTTCTAGGATAAAAGCCCGAACTGCACCTTCTTCATAACAAGTCAGAATTCCCCTTTCGGGAAACGCTAACCATAACTTAAAAGGGAGTGGGCATATGCCGGACCCTGAGTACAAAGTTAACCAATGTCTTTTCCAGCGGGGGGAGAGTGAATCGAAAAATGAACAATTCACTCCCACCCTCACCTTGGAGAAGACACGGTAACCCATGAACTATAAGGCTCTCAGTCGGAAGGAATTAAGTAAATGAACTCCCAACTGCTGAAAGACGAAGGAACTTACGAAACCAGAACATATTTTAATACACGACAGGGAAACAGGACTACAATCTGTCCTATCTGCCCTGTGGTTATTAATAATAAAGCGCTTTGCGAATTCGCAGGCCCCCTTAGAGGACACAAGGGATTTCTCTTTCGAAATAACCCCCTGTGCTTCCTCCATGATCCTCTGATACTCAAGGGCCACCTTCTTATCGGCGATAACTATATCATCGCCGAGGATGGCATAATCCTCGAATCTCTGCCCTGGATACACTTCATAAGCCGCTAGCCACACTAAAGCATGATGCGTTAGGGTGAATACCGGCCATGATGAGTAGTAACCGAGAGCAGGGAATAAAGGGCCTCGAGTAAACCGAGAAACTCTCGCCTTCAAACGTGAAGGGAGTCTATCCGGACTCCGAAAGCCCACCATGGTCATAAGAAAGCACCATGCCCCACTCAAATACATGGCCAAGGAGTCACCGAAAAGACTCGCCAACAGAGATCCAGAGAGGTCAACAGGTAAGAGGCCCTCCTCTACCTGCGCCGACTTAAGGTCGAAGGAGTATAACTCCCTCCTACCCTTAAGGCGGTGCAGCGGTGCCAGCTGGTTGAAAGTACCGTCCATCCTAATAGTGGAAAGGACTTTCATCACCCAATCGTGCAGGGGCCTTAACAGCGCCTGGAAGATTGGATTCGCAATAGCGAACAGCCGGATCTTACCGCTCCCCTCAAGTTTACGCCCAAAGCGTCCAGCTTCAGGTCGGGTTATCATAGTATCCCACCACAACGCTTGCGCCGGTGGTAGTAAAGCTTGAATAAACCAACCAAAGCCGTCTGTTCCTTCCTTAATCGGCTCGACAGGATTATCATAACCGGAATCAGGAATGATTTCCCGGTCAGAGAACCAAAGCGAGCCTTTGCCAAGTAAGCGGCTAGATCCTCAGGTTTAAACAAAGTGAGTAAAGCTGAGGCGTCCACTGGTAGAGAATGGTAGATAGTCATTTGAAACTTCCGCCATTTCTCTACTAGGGGCTTCCCGTCCCTTAACTTAACACAAGACTCCTTGCGGTAGTCTTTGTAAGTATTCGGACCAGAAGTGAACGTAGGCTTAAAGGAAAACCACTGTAGTAATGCTCAACGGGATCTTCCTATAAGCTGGTGCATAAGCGCTGAGCATCGAGAAACCCGATGTTAGTAGCTTAACACAGAGCTTCTGAGCTTGCTCCCCGAGTTGGAAGTTTGGAATGTGGATGGTTGAGGGGTTTACCCTCATCCCCCGTTTCGGAACGACCTTAATCAGACGTGAAAGTGCGCAAATAGACAGCACTACGCGAATGACTCTCGGGTCATCACCTCTCCGTATTATCTTTCTATAGTGGGGAGGGATGAAACGCGGTATGCCGCTTTGAGTTAGAGAAACAAAAGTCTTCATTTTGGGTCGAGAGTCTCTCTCACCGCCCAATATAGTCCTTATGCGCGTACAGTCCTTTCGCGCTACGCTAGGACGCTTATATCCGTTGCTTGCATTCTTCCTCCCTTTCTCTTTGATTTGCTTCCTTTGGAGTTTGAGCTTAGCCATCTCTTCCAGTGTTCTGTGCCCTTGTCTTTCGCTCTATGGCAGCAAAGGATGCGCTTATTCAGGGACGTTCAAAGCAGCGTGGTAGATCAACACGGTTATATAATAGGGGGAGCAGCAAGAAAGCATTCGTCAATCAGGATCGGTGCTCAGGCTACCCATGTACAACCTCCACCGATTGCAAAGCGGAAGGAGAACTCACTGTCCAAATGGAGGGAAAGGAGAGCAAGCGCTCTTCTTCGCACTCCCATCAGCCAACTGGAGTGAAAGAAAAGCCCTGTTTTGCCCGCTACCCTCTTGCTTAGTAAGACCCTCTTTCTGAGCCTTCCCCTCCTCCTTTTGAGTCATCTTGGATGAGAAGACAGAGACCGACTTCATCGACTTCCAATGTCCATGTGGAATGCAACTTGCTCGCTGAAGTGGAGGCGCTTTCCGCTGGGGCAGACCATTCTTGTGAGAACGAGGGCTGATCCAATCGGGGGTCTATCTTGAACCAGCCAACTCTCTAGGGAAGACGACTAGCTAGACCTCTCATTTCCTAGAACGAACGAGATCATCGCCTAGGAGAGCGTCTGGATCTGCCTCGGGCTTTGTCTTTGTTTCTATAGGATCTGCTGCTCCAACCCTATCTATTTGTGATATACCTGGGTTGGTTTGGCCTCTTCCGTAACCCTTGCCGCTGATGGTTATGGGTAAACCACAGTAAAGCAGAAAGGAAAGCCTCTCGGAGAACGTTTTCGTCGCCGTTAAAGCCGAGAGAGAAGTCTCTAAACCCGCTATGGTCTGGGTTCTCACTCACGTCGTCCGTCCCGGGGACTCCATTACGCTGCTCGCCCTATTAGCCGGCGGCAACCGTGGTAATTCATTAATTTAAGCCAGTTCCGGGTTATATATTGTACGGCGAAACTCGCTAATAGATATATGTTTTATCAGGAACCAGACCTGCATGCACGAAGAATAACATATATATCTGGTCATCTTCTTGTGGAACTTCTGTCGTCCCGTTCATTGTGGTTCCTCGGCCCTGCTAGCCATTTGCTTGCTCGAACTGTACACATTCAAAGAGGGGGCAAGCTAAACAAGCAAGCAAGCCATCCAAGTTTATAGAGTCGAAGGTTAGAAAGAACTTGGAAGTTTCCCTGTGACTAACTTAGCGCACTTCCGGTGGTAGCCATTGGGCTAAGTCTCTATAAAGAGCCACTCACATCTTTATTTATAGTTCGGTGTGAGATCAGCTAAATTAAGCTACGCTCATCATTTATGATCCACGGCTCGCTCAATTAGAGCACTAACTACTTCAAAGGAATTCGTTCCAAAGACGCTTTTAATCGCTCCGCTGGGACGATCTGGTCGAGAGGTTGTCCAGTCATCTCGGTGAGGAATTTCGCTATGCCACCCGCTGACCTTACACTGTGAGTACTACTGTAGCAAAGCCAACGGGAAGATCAGTCCCAGGGCTCAATCTAGGCTGCCAACCAGGATTCAAGGGGAAGATAGTCGCGAGGAAATCTGATTCCATAGTCAAGGCTAAGACAGACCCTATGTTTACTTCGCGATAGTCTTAGCTCGACATTGTCAAGCCATACTATCTATCCAAATGGATTTGAAACTGACATTCTATCCTATATATCGGAGATATAAGGTTTGCACTTCCGCTTATGGTAACCGAACTTGGTAACCAAACTCTTTCCCGGCGAGAAGATCAAAGATTTCCTTCGGGCAAGTTCACTATAGTTGGGAAAGGAACGGACCACAAGCTTCGCGCTCTGCCTTTCTTGCATTTGGACTCTTTCGCGCTATATGCTGCTCTGCTCTCTCTGCGCGCTTAGCTTTCTTTTTGCTATCGCGCTATTGCCTGTTTCCTTCCCTTTAAAACCAGAGGTTTCTTAGCCATATGCCAAGGAGCTCTCTCCATCACAGAGCACATATTGTCATGATCTTTGAATTTGAACAGAAAAAATCCATTTCAGATGAGAGGACCTCCTCTAGACCCGACTTTCCCCATATATGTTGGGCTATGGTATTGACCGTGGGGTAGGGAAGTTTGTGGCCAAGAAAATACCCAACTAAAGCATTTTCCCATTCCCCTGACCCAGCTGCTGCCACTCCTTCAGGTGGCTGCACCTTAACTCTACCGTTTTCACCCCCATTTAGCGGCTTAATGAACTTCAAATCTATTTTGGGAGAAGAAGTGTTACCTGGACGAGACGTATTCCCATTCGCAGTGTGATGAACTCCTCTGACTGCATTTGAACATGAAGATGAATCGTGCCGCATTTCAAGGGAAAGAAGCAAGTAGTTGAATGTCAAGAAAGGTAAGAGTATCATCAACGTTAACTTCAAAGAACTGATTGCAGCCGAGCAAAAGTGGAATTAGGGGAAGCAAAGCTTCAACAAGCTATCGCATGCCTGGCAAAGCTTCAAAGAAAGAGGTTGGGCTGTTCAAGGCATCTGATTGCTAGCTGCTGCTTTTAAACCTCGACAGTGAATGATCCAAGAAAAAGGTTTGGCTGACTTCCGGGCCGGTTAATTTAGCCTTCCTGTAAGAACATGAGCTCGAGCTCCATCATTGCATATGGGAATAGATGGACTTTCCAGATAGAGTAGAGAAAAAGGCTACTTCAATCAACTGGACTGGTCATTAGTACAAATTTGGATTACCCTGTATGGCAGAACTAGCTACAGAGTTAGGTAAGACTCATAACCCACAATAAAAAGGAAAAAACCTCCATAGCAATTACAAACAAGCTTAGAAGGAGCAGTCAATCTTTTTGAGTCTTGAAGAAATAAGGGGAACTCCCAGGTATTTCACCGGTAAAGTTCCTTCTTTATAATCCAGGATGGCTAGCATTTGCCTTTTCACATTCATCGCTACCCCACAAGTCATTCTCTGACTCTTGTCCGGGTTAGGAGAGAGCCCAGACATTACTTTGAAGGAGTTAAGACAATCCTTAATGATGGAAATGGACCCCATTTCTCCTTTACAAAAAAGGAGTCAATCATCCGCAAAACAGAGATGGGAGATCTTTACCTTCTGACATTGAACATGATACTTGAAATGGCCTTGCTGCACCGCTCTCTCCAAAAGCCCAGAGAAAGCTGGAATAACCAAGACAAAGAGGTAAGGCGACATTGGGTCGACCTTGCCTTAACCCTCTGCCCCCAAGGAAGTAGCCCTTCAGTTTCCCATGTTTAGAAATTGAGAACCTGGTGGTGGAGACACAAAAAAACAGAAACATAACCCATTGGACTACCTTATCAGGAAAACCAGTGGCTCTAAGGACCACTCGAATGAAATCACAGCGAACCCTGTCGTAAGCCTTCATTAGATCTACTTTTAATGCACATCGGGGCGTGCCTTTATCTCGGTGATAGTTTCTCAATAATTCTTGCGCTAGTAGAACATTATCTCCGATCCGTCGTCCCCTTATGAAAGCAGTTTGTTGGGGGCCTACAAGACCAGGGAGAACCTCTTTCAACCTGTTAGCCACTATCTTGGAAAAACATTTGACTATAATTGTACAACAAGAGATAGGGCGAAAGTCTTTCAACTTATCTGGATTTGGGACCTTGGGGATTAGTGCAATCGCCGTTCCGTTCAATTCCTTTAATATTCTACCAGATTTGAAGAAGGACTTTATAGCATTGAGAACATCATGCCCTATTACGCTCCACGCTCTTTTGAAAAAGAAAGCGTTGAAACCATCTGGACCCGGAGCTTTGTTATCAAAGAGGGAGAAGAGGGTTTCCTTGATTTCGTCCTCCAAGACTTCTTTGGAAAGATCCAAGCTTTGAGAGGAGGCAGTATGTAATACTGGGCATAACTCTATCAAGAACTTCCATGTTTAAAGGCTCATTATGAGGCATTTTTTGAATGAGAAGGTTTTGGAAGAAACCCACAATCTCCTCTTTAACCTCCTGCGAGTTATCAATTCTAGTGCCATCGTCCTTAACAATGGATTGGACCCGAGATTTTTGTCTAAGGAAGTTCTCCGTAGCTCTACATATGTCCCCATACTCCTTAGCAGCAGTGGCCTCCTCTCTACATAGGTTGGGGTCGGTTGGGCTAGCTTGGACTTGTTCCTGAAGAAAATCCAGCTTTGACTTAGTCCTCACAACCCTACCATGAAGGTCAGAATAGTTTTGATCATTCAACTCCTTCAGCTTGCTCTTGAGCCTTTTCAACTTTGAGCATAACTGAAAGATGGGGGAACCAGGGATCTCTTCTTTCCAGACCTCCCGCACTAACGATAAGAAGTTAGGGTGGTCAGCCCAATAATTGAAAAAGTGAAAAGGCGATCTTAGCCGAGGCATCTCCGCCACCTTGACTACTACAGGAGAGTGGTCTGAAACTCCGGCTGTCAGGAAGGTGGCATGCGAACCTGAGAATATATTCTCCCACTCTGTCTTAACCTTAGTTGGCCTGGGTATTATGCAGGAAATGAAATGTGTGTTCTGTGGGCTGGGTGTGGAGAATTTTGACCACTTGTTTTTTCTTTGCCCCTTTTCTGAGCGCATTTGGCTCATGTTATGGGATAGATGTAACTTGCCTGGGATTAGTGGGATTTTGTTGGATCTTATTCAGGCTATGGCCTCTCCTTTCAAAGGTCAGTCTGTATTCTCCTTGGTAGCTAAACTTATGCTTGCAGCTGCTGTCTATGCAATCTGGCATTTCTTTCATGCCAGGATGTACCAGGGTAAGATTAGAGATTTCCCTCTTGTGGTAAATGAGATAATGTATTGGGTTAGGGCGAAGATTCACTCCTCCAGTCTATTCACATCTCAGGGTATTCGGTTGTGCATGCTATCCTCACTTAGGTCCATATCGAAAAGATAAATTACAGCCCCCTATCTTGCTGGCTACTTTGTTTGTTTTTCTTGGTTATAGTACTATACACAAAGGCTACCGATCTTTCGATCCTTCTGCAAGTCGACTGTACATCTCTCGTCATGTCATTTTTTATGAGCACTGCTTTCCGTTTCAGAAGCAAGTCGATTTTCCTACTTCTCCGATCAGTACCACTGTCACCTCCATTCTTCCTATGCCTCTCATGCTACTAATTAGTTCATCTTCTTCTGCACCTACCACGGACTCGTCAGTTGATCTCTCCTCAGAGCCCTCATTATCTTCTCCATCTGATTCATCTGCTGGCAATCATACTTCTCCTGCTTCAGCAAACTCACCAGTGGACCAGCCTCCCCTTTCTACACATTCTCTAGTGGGTTCTCCTTCAGTTCAGACTTGACCTCTTTCTTCAGTGCCTTCTCCTCATGAGAGACAAGCACCTCTGGCTCCCTGTCATCCCATGATCACACGTTCTAAGGATGGAACTCGTAAACCGTCTATTCTCTATTCGAGTAAACATAGTCTTCCTCGAGCTTTGATGACACAGACACAGACTCTGACTTCAATTCTTGAACCCACGACCTTTAAACAGGCCTCCCGTGATGGGTTCAGGCTATGAAGGATGAGTACACCGCGCTCCTTCACAACCATACTTGGACCTTAGTGCCCTATCATTCTTCCATTCATGTAGTTGGTTGTCGTTGGGTCTATAAGATGTTGGAGCCTTCCGATGGTTCAGTTGAGCGTTTTAAGTTAAGGCGAGCCTTCTTGCTAAAGGGTTTACGCAGCAAGAAGGTGTCGATTTTGATGAGACCTGACGGGAAGTTGTGAAACCTACAACCATTCGTACCGTCCTCTCTGTTGCGGTTGGAGCCAATTGGGTGATCAAAGAACTGGATGTTCAAAATTCCTTTCTTCATGGTGTGCTCTCTGAAGAAGTGTACATGTCTCAACCACCTGGTTTTGTTGATTCCTCACGTCCTACACATGTTTGTAAACTAAACAGGGCAATTGTTGGTCTAAGGCAAGCTCCTCGTGCATGGTTCCACCGTTTTAGTTCCGCTCTTCTTCAATTGGCTTTCTGCTGCAGCAAGGCTGATCCAAACATTTTGTTCTTCGTCGCAATCATGATACTATTGTCCTTCTTCTCTATGTTGATGATATCATCCTGACTGGGTCTTCCTCACCCTTACTTCACTCTGTGGTTGATCATCTCTCTTCTCATTTTGCTATGAAGGATCTAGGTTCTTTGCATTACTTTCTTGGGGTTGAGGCTGTTCGAACCACTTCTACGCTTAAACTCACACAGTCTAAATATATTGTTTCCATTCTATTTCGGATGAATATGCTTGACTGCATATCATGTTCTACTCCTGGGTCGTAAACTTTCTCTTTATGATGGAATTCTTCTTGATGATCCTACATCCTATCGGCAGATTGTTGGTGCTTTGCAATACCTTACATTCACTCGCCCTGATATCATGTATGCAGTGCAACAAGTTTGTCAGTTCATGCACTCACCTCGTGATACTCATCTTCAAGCTGTTAAACGTATTTTGCGCTATCTTAAGGCTACGATCGACTTTGGCATCTCCTTTATTTTGACATCATCCTCTACTTTAGCAGGTTATGTTGATTCCGACTGGGCTGGGTGTCCTGATAGAAGACGCTCCACTATGAGCCATTGCATATTCCTTGGAGCTTATCCTATTTCGTGGTCAAGGAAAAAGCAAGTGACTCTTTCTCAGTATAGTACCGAGACAGAATAGTTGGCTCTTTCTTCTGCTACCTCTGACCTTCTATAGATATCATATCTTCTTCATGATCTTGGCATAGCTCCTTCTTCTCCTATTACCTTTTATGATGATAATATGGGTTCTACTCAACTTGCAGCCGGAAACGGCTGTCCCTATTTTATTTATTTTAGATGGAGTCATCACCTATCTGTTTAAGGGCTAAGAATCTGACCTTTACTTAGAGAGGGGTAGCGGTACCACGCTCTTCCGTGCTCGTAGGTTGACTCCCCTATGCATCCCGACTAAGGTCTCACAAACGTGCACTTCCCTTATGCATCCAGCCGCTTCACTAATGTGAATAGGTTATACAGAAGGGTGGGTTGGTTATATATTCTTATGCGCGTTCCTTCTTTGAACCTTTTGGTATGTATTGCCCCCTAACTATAGATCAGATCCACCAGACGAGAAACTCAATTCCGCACTGCTGCTGAGTCGTCGGACTTATCCACCAAGGGATTCGTGGAATTTCTGTGGATTGCGTTGGGGGAAATCTACCAAAGCTAGGCAGATAGATAGACTCCTTTCCCGCTGCTAAGGGAGAGCAAGAAACTAAATCAAATGATTGCTTTTTAACCAGCGCCCCCTTTTGGGTATGCAGGTACTAAGAGTCCTCTCATTACCAACCAGCAGACATCATCTGGCTGGGTCTTGCCGGTATCAACAACGAGAAAAAAACAACAAAATGGAAACAGCAACTAACTATGGCTCTTGGCCCAGACAACGTCCTAGGCGTAGGGGAGATCGGAGCAACAGGGAACGCCTAGACGACGTTTTTCTTCCTGGGCTGCAGTAAGTAGATCGAGAGGTCGTTCCGCCCCTTGTCCCCGAAAATGGGTAATATTTTCTCATACAATCTTGCTCCAATCTGACCTAGCTGGCGAGCGATCCCAGTTCGCGACAGAGAACAAGACAGCAAGCGAGCGTACCTTTGTTCGCTTCTTCTCCACCAAGCACGGAAGTTTAAGGATAACTGTAGGTCGGTGGCTACCTAAGGAAACTCCGATTCGATCCGCCCCCTGGCTGGGAGGCATCTACCTCATCCCGATCACAAGGAGAGGTTCACTATGATGGGGGGTACTTTTGATTTCCCTTCCGGAAAGAATGAAATGCATAGGGGACCATCCTTTTGTTGCGGCATGCTCCTCAGATTTACGGATTCGCAGGGGGCCTCAGGCCCTACTTAGTTGACTGACAATGACAAAGGCTTGCGAAACTAAGTGGGGCCTTTTGAATGGAATCTTAAGTAGTCTATCAGTGGTGCAAAGCGGCTTTGTCCCTTTTCAGTAGGGGAGCGAAAGGTTAGACCTTAGAAAGTCAGCGAACAGCGGGTCTTCTATGTAGGTATGGCGTTCCCCCTTGACTCTCCTAACGTCGAGCTAAGTGACTTCGTAACCTTTTCGTAGTAGAATGAAGGCTACGCACCGACGCTCTCTTTTCTATTAGCCTAAGCCTCTTCGCTAACTCGCTCGCCTACTATACCCTACTATACAATACATTAGTAGGGTATAGTAGGCTAACTCAGCCGCTTACTTCTACTAATGTAGGGCTAAGTAGCGCCTTTTCCTTTTTGAATAACCCATTCTCATTATCTTTCATAAGTGAAGTAGGCGAACCTATAGATCCTTAGTAGCGTTGACAAAGAAGAACAGCCGGTTAAAAGACAGCGAATCTTTTGATTTATATCTTTCTATGATTATTATTACATATAATAATCATAGAAAGATATAAATATTCTAGGCCAGCTTGACAAGCTACCCTTCCTCTTGATCTGAGGTGCGAAGAGAAAGATCTCTTTTTTATGACTTCCACTTATTGATCCCGGCCCAGAAAAGTGACCGACCAGGGTCCTATTGATGAATGAAAGAAAGGGTTTTTGAGCCCTAGCCCTGTAAGCCCACACCTGTGTAGAGTAGATCGTTCAACACCTGTGGCACAAACCCATTTTTTACCTATTGGTCCTAGTATCATAGGCGACCGAACGGCCGCCCCCTAATTACTAGACCGACCTGCTATAATAATTCCATAAACACCTAGCGAAGATATGGCAAACAAATAAAGTAGCCCTATGTTCGGATCTGACAATACCATACCATAATCAAAAGGTACAACGGCCCGAGCGACCAGACTTAACATAAATGTAGCCACTGGAGCCATTCTAAAAAGGGAGAAATTAGCACTACTTGGTGAAATAGGTTCTTTTAGAATCAATTTCAAACCATCTGCTAGAGGTTGTAACAATCCAAACGATCCCACTACATCAGGACCCTTTCGACGTTGCACAAAAGCCATTACTTTACGTTCAGCTAGCACTAAAAAGGCTACTCCTAGTAGAAGTGGTAGAATTATTCCAAGTATTTCAGCTGGAACAGCTATATACATTTTCGATTTTCTATTCACTCATGATCTGGCCTGGTCGACCCGATCATGATATTTCACTCATGATCTGGCCTGGTCGACCCAATCATGATATTGAAGGATGGGACCTTTTCTCGAAAAACTCCGGATCCCGAGAAGAGTTGAAGATGGTGCAAGATCGAATCCTGTTACGTTACTTCGAATGGAATCTTAGCCCGCCTCACTTGCTTTCTTTACTGCATAAGATAAGGGCATAAGCGAAGTCAAGGGATTTCCTTCTAACTAGTGGTTGAGAGTAAGCAAGCTACCTTCATTCAACAGATTTGTGGTTGAGTCAATAACATGCTCTGGGTCGGGAATCTTTGCTCTTCTCTTTTGCATTTCCGCTGCCTGCGCTCTTATTCGTGCCCGTCCGTATCGCGCAAAGCTGGTCGACGCCAGCTGTAATGGTTGAAAATAGGGGGCCAACCAAGACCCCCTAAGAAAGCTTTTTTCGATAAAGCAAACGATTCGTTCCGACAACTTCGGACCAGATTAAGCCCTTTGAATTAGCCGATCTTACAAGATCGATCGGGCGGGCTGGTTGGGAAGGGGTGATTAGCGGAGAAAAGAATCGCTGAGAGATAGATTCTACTATTTGGTCAGGACGAATGAATGGCTGTGAAGCATGCTCCGGAGGAGATTGACCCTTCCCCGAGTCAGTCCAGTCAGAAAGGGGAGGGCCCGCTGTCTAGACTGCATTTCGGGAGTTTGAACACCATCCTATTTTCACCAAAAATACAACCCTGTCAAAGATATCTAACCTTCCTTCCTTATGAGTGGAAATCCAATCCAGTTTTGTCTTTTTTGCATAAAAAGCAGCCAGCCGGTAATATATAAATATATATATTTGAAACCTTTACTAATAGGGGCATTTCTTCCGACCTTTTTTGAAAAGCGCATAGTTTCTCCTCCAAAAATGACTTCTCCGGTGGGGGAACGCATTCAATATTTACCTAAACCGGTAGGTCCTTGAGCGGATCCCACGTTAGCCCCAAGACGTTGGTCTCTAACTAGAAAAGTAAATGCTTGAGCTTGAGTGAGAAGGGCCTCCTCGCTTATTGACTTGAACCACTGACCTTTAGAACGAATCTATAGGACAAAAGGAACTTCATTAAGGGCACCTGACAAAAAGCAAACAGCTTATCTCAACTACTTGACTTGAGTCCCAGTACTGAAAGACGTCACTTTAGGAGTTTCCCTGAAAGAATAGCAAGGTGCCGAAAGCAGGGGGAGAGGGAGCTCTTACTACGGATCTCCCCTTCCTTATGGCAGGAGGTTTCACTTCTCTTGTATTCAAATCCAGTTCATCCCTCCGTTCATTTATTGACTGGAGTTCCGGGCTTGTCGAGGTGGGTGGGCATAGTTGAACATAGCATTTGCCGGAAAAGACGGGAGGAGCAATGGACCCCCTACTTTCACCTGCATAAAAAAAACTTCATGATGTTGAGGGAGAGCTTCGCAGGGTTGACGAAGGTATTCAGAGAGCCAAAGAGAAGATGTCTACCATCCAAACTCGTCTGAACGTCTTAGAAAATAAGAAGAAGGTGATTACTAAGATGAAAAGGAGGAAAAGGCTTCGTTAAATTGACTAGCAGAAGAGCGTCGTCAAGCACAAATTAATGTGCTTAAGTCATTTTTTTGGTGAATGTGAACAGTTCATCTCTTTTTTTACAAATTGTGATAGGATGCGAACGGTATTTTGAATGTGGTGACATGTGAATAACTTATACATTTGAGCCTGTGTGGAACAAAGGCGCATCACCGTCTTCATCTGACGAAGCCCCTTCGTCTGGGTTCTTTCTTTTTCTTTCTGCCTTATTTCTCGCTTGAGCCTGGCCTTGTTCTTCATCCTGCACACCAGCAAAGAACTTGGAAGGACTCAAGGATGTTCCTGTCAGAGTTGGGATTCATTTAAGGATGTCACCAGCAGGGACATCCAATCCTGACCTTGGTTCAGTTTCCACGCGGCTGACATCACCTTCAATAACATGTATCTCAAATTAGTCTAAGTCATACAAAGATAACTCAGTTCATTCTAAGTCTCTATACGAAGATGAAAAATAGAACGATTGACTCATACCACCTAACATTTCATTAGGAACATTTGTGATTGACGAAGGAATTGTCTTCTCTTCTAAGGAGGGTTCTGCTTCGTCTGCAGCAGATGATCCTCCTACAACCTCTGTCTCCTTTCTTTTAGACGAGTCTTCTACTACCGAGTCTACTCCTGTCAAAAAATCATTTTCTAAGACATAAACAAAGAATCCTTTTTCAAAATTCAAACTTTCTTCATCCCTCTTTTATCCCCTCACAAAAGCAACTCACACATCGTCATTCTGAGGAAGAGCCCCTCCGCTTTGAGTGCTATGGGGGTCTTCTTCCTTTTCTTCCAAGATCTATTGCAAACGAACTGATCTGTCTTTCTTGCTTCTGGCCTACTCAACTGTGGCAGGAAGTATAAAAAGTCCTTCCCTGCTATAGGCAAAAAAGGATGGCCACGTTCTCTCTCTCAAGGATATCAGTGTACTCCTTCCAAGCGTCAACTAGATCTCTAGACCGCATGGAAAATCCTGGCCTGATCATAGCCCTACGGACGAGCTAGTCTATGGTGGCTATATCTCTCTAAGAAGGCAAGGCCCCCCTTAAAACCGAAGAAATCAAGTTTCAATAGTGAAGAAAATGTTCAAATGCTCTGCCATATTGGTATGAGCGTTAAACCAGTCAATACTTCCATGAGCATGACTATAAATCCTTGGATTTCTTCATCCTGGCATGGGACACAATACGGACGAAAGACGAATTGACTTCCGTCTGGGCGCCTATATCGCTCCTAGCCTTTCTTTATCTTTCCTTCCTTTCTAGCCTACCTCTAAAGTTCTCCGCTGTCACCTAGGCTCGAGACATGCCTCCTATCGTGCTTTCCTCCCTGCCCCCTACTTAAGAATCCAAAGGTGACTTCTCTCCTAACTAGCTTGCTACCCGGGAAGCTCCTCTGCTCTGACCTTCTTGCACTTAACTGCTTTGGCATAGGGGCCGGGGGGTTATAGGGGGTTAGTTGGGGGGTCTTGGGGCCTTCCGAGTTTTTAGAGAAAAACCACGCGGAATTTTTTCGAAATTTGGAAACTTATTGTTTCAAAGCGGCGAAACCTCGAGAGACTTTTCACCTGTCTTCTGCGAGTCTGAGACCTTACTTCTGCGACTATTCTACTTTTTTTTTCAAGTCCTTATCTCGACAAAATATCCTTAAAGTCTCCTCTATCTCAGAGTTGATTCTAAAATAGAAATAATCCACCAATAGCCTTCTAATGGATTGAGTTATATAGTGCCACCCAGGTTTGGAACCCACTCTTTAGAAGCACGCATGCATGTGTCATCACCTCATTGGTCGGAGGTCCAAAGGGTCCATAGAATCCAATTCTCTTCTTTTTTTTTTTTAGATTTGGAGTTCTTCTTAGAAGAGAGAAAGAGTAGAAACAAAGGGTACGCTCTCTAGAAGAGTTGCTCGGAGCTGTTCACTTTCACTTGGTCGCCTGGTATCTTGAAACCTCTTGGCTTGCGGGGGC